TTTACCAAGCTCAACGTTAACCAGATTAGTCAACATTTATATGTTTCGATGCAACAACAAGATGTTATTTGTAACCAGTAGTTTTGTTGGTTGGTTAATTGGTCACATTTTTTTCATGAAATGGGTTGGATTGTTATTATTCTGGATACGGCAAAATCATTCTATTCGATCTAATAAGTACTTTGTGTCAGAATTGAGAAATTCTATGGCTCGAATCTTTAGTATTCTCTTATTTATCACCTGTGTCTACTATTTAGGCAGAATGCCGTCCCCTATTGTCACTAATAAACTGATGAAAGAAACTTCAGAAACAGAAGAAAGGGCAGAAAGTGAGGAAGAAAGCGATGTAGAAACAACTTCCGAAACGAAGGAGACTAAACACGAACAAGGGGGATCCACCGAAGAAGACCCTTCCCTTTCTTCGGAAGAAAAGGAGGATCCGAAAAAAATAGATGAAACAGAAGAGATCCGGGTGAATGGAAAAGAACAAAAAAAGACCTATCTCCGATTTGAAAAACCTTTTATTACCTTTCTTTTCGATTATAAACGATGGAATCGTCCATTTCGATATATAAAAAATTTTCTATTTGAAAATGCTGTACGAAATGAACTTTCACAATATTTTTTTTATACATGTCCAAGCGATGGAAAACAAATAATATCTTTTACATATCCACCCAGTTTATCAACTTTTTCGGAAATGATAGAACGAAAAATTTATTTATACACAAAAGAAAAATCATGCTATGAAGACCTATATAATTATTTTGTTTATACCCATGAACAAAAGAAATACAACTTAAGAAATGAATGGATAAGTAGAATCAAAGTTCTAGAAAAAGAGAAGGAATCTCCTGTTCTAGATATGTTTGAAAAAAAGACCAGATTTTATAATGATAAAAATGAACAGGAATGTCTGTCCAAAACGTACGATCCTTTTTTGAACGGACCATTTCGCATAACAATAAAAAAATTATATTCAAGTGCAAACATAAGTGATTTAATCATTTCTACAGGGGATTCCGTAGAAATATTTTGGATAAATAAAATTTATGGTATACTTTCTACCGACTTCCGAAAAATTGAACATCAAATGTTTGATAGGGAATCATTATTTAATTCTAGTACTAAAACTAATTCTTTACCCCCAATTGGGGGATTTTCTTTTGAGTCCGAACCTAGTTTTAATTTAAAAAAAAAAAATGATTTATTGTCAGAACAAAAAAAAATGGATTCAGAAAATAAAGAAAAACCCTTTAAATTTTTATTTGAGGTAATTAGAACTGATCCAAATGATAAAGGAACAATTAAAAAGAAATCCATTAGAATAGAAGAAATAAGTAAAAAAATTTCTCGATGGTCATATAAATTATTGAACGATAATTTTTATGAGCAGGAAGAAGAAATTCAGGAAGAATCGACGGAAAATTTTGAGATGCGTTCAAGAAAATCCAAACGCGTGGTAATTTATAATAATAACAATCGGAATAGTAATTTCGATACTAGTACTAATAATAGTAATATTGATAAAGAAGAAGAAGAAGTGGCTTTGGTACGTTACGCTCAAGAATCAGATTTTCGTCGGGATATAATAAAAGGATCCATGCGCGCTGAAAGACGCAAAACAGTTATTTGGGAAATTTTTCAAGCAAATGTACACTCTCCCCTTTTTTTGGATCGAACAGACAAAACATTGATTTTGTCTGTTTTGAATATTTCTGAAATAAAAAATATAATTTTTAGGAATTGGTTTGGTAGAGAATCAGAATTTAAAATACCCTATTTTGAGGAGGAAGGGGCAAAAAAAAAAAAAGAAGAAAATGATGAGATAACAATATCCGAAACTTGGGATACTATTCTATTTGGTCAACCAATAAGAAGTTCGATATTATTAACTCACTCTTTTATTAGAAAATACATTGTATTACCTTCGTTAATAATAGCTAAAAATGTTGGCCTTATGTTATTATCCCAATTGCCTGAGTGGTACGAGGATTTGAAGGAATGGAATAGAGAAATGCACGTTAAATGTACCTATAATGGTGTTCAATTATCAGAAACAGAATTTCCAAAGGGTTGGTTAACAGACGGGATTCAGATAAAAATTATATTTCCTTTCTGTCTGAAATTTCGGAGAAGATCTAAGGTACAGTCTCATCATAGAGATTCAATGAAAAAAAAAGTAAAAAAGGACAATTTTTTTTTTTTAACAATATGGGGAACAGAAGCGGAACGCCCATTCGGTTCTCCCCGAAAACGATCTTCGTTTTTTCAACTCATTTATAAAGAATTAAAAAGAACAATTAGAAACGTTAAAAAAAAAAACACAGGATGGAACATAAAAATAGTTCTAGTCATAAAACGAATAATAAAAGAATTTGAAAAAATAAATCCAATTTTTTTATTTGAGTTGAGTAAAGTGAAAATATATGACCCGAATGAAAATATAAAAAATTCTAAAATCCATAATAAAATTAATGATGAATCGACCATTCAAATTCTATCCACGAATTGGATAAATTCTGCACTTATAGAAAAAAAAATGAAAGATCTTTCTGATAGGATCATAACAATCAAGAATCAAATAGAACGAAACAAAAAAGACAATAAAAAAAGAATTCTAACTTCGGAATCTAAGAAATATATTTGGCAGCTATTCAAAAGAAACAATATCCGATTAATACGTAAATCATATTATTTTATCAAATCTTTCATTGATAAAATATACATAGATATTTTTGTATGTGCAATTACCATTCCCAGGATCAATGCGCAACTTTTCTTTGAATCAACAAAAAAAATTCTCAATAAATCCATTAAAAAAAAAAAAGAAGGAATTGATGAAACAAATCAAAACACAATGAACTTTTTTTCGACTATAAAAAATTCGTTTTTGAATACTAACAGTATCGATAATAATTTAACTAGTCATTGTGATTTATCTTCTTTGTCACAAACATATGTATTTTACAAATTATCACAAATCCAATTACTTAACAAGTATCACTTGAGATCTGTACTTCAAGATCACAGCGCCCAACATTTTATTAGGTATAAGATAAAGGATTTTTGTATAAAACGAGGAATATTTGATTCCAAATCAAGGCATAAGAAAATAAAAAAGTCTAGAATGAATGAATGGAAAAACTGGTTAAAGGGTAATTATCAATACAATTTATCCCAGACTAAATGGTCTCAGTTAGAACCGAAAAAATGGAGAAATATAGTAAATCGACGTTGTCTGATTCAAAATAAAGACTCAATTAAATTGGATTCATATAAAAAAGAAAAAATGAACCATTACACGAAGGAAGTGGATTTATTGAAAAAAAAAAAAGAAAAATTAAAAAAAAACTACAGATATGATCTTTTTTCATATAAATATATGAATTATGGGGATAAAAAGGACAAGGACTCATATATTTATGGATCAAAATTGGAAGTAAACGGTAACCAAGAAATTCCATATAGTTTCAATAGATTGAAACTTGACCCCTTTTATCTATTGGTAAATACAGCTATTAGTAATTATCTAGAAGAAAGATATATTATTGATACGAATAAAAATCTGGATAGAAAATATTTTAATTGTAGAATTTTCCATTATTTTATTAGAAATAATATCGATATTGATACTTGGACCAACACGCATCTTGGTGCCAAGATTACTAAAAATAAGGAAATTAAAAAATATAAAAAAGCGAAAAAAAGGGATATTTCAATTCATCAACAAACCAAGGTATCAAAAAAAAAAAACTTTTTTGATTGGATAGGGATGAATCAAGATAGATTCTATCATAATGATAACATATCAAATCTAGAATTAGAATCTTTATTTTTCCCACAATTTGTGCTACTTTTTGATACATATAAGATTAACCCATGGATTATACCAATTAAATTACTTCTTTTAGATTTGAATAGAAATGAAAATAGTATTCAAAATCCAAAGAAAAAAATTAACGTAAATAACAAAAAGAATCGTCATATATCATCCAACCAAAAAGAATATCTTGAATTAAAAAATACGAACCAAGAAAAAAAAAAAAGTAGCCAACGAAAGCGTGGACCAGGTCTATTAAAACAAAAGAAAAAGAGAGATGTTGAAAAAGATTCCCTGAAATCAGACCTTAAAAAAGGTATAAATAAAAGAAAATTCAAGAGCAGGAAGGAAAAGGAAGAAGAACTAGAATTATTCCTGAATAAAATTTTCCCTTTTCAATTAAGATGGGATAACTCCTCGAATGAAATAATGATCGATAATATCAAGGCGTCTTTTCTACTGCGTAGAATGAAAAATATTAAGGAAATTGCTATATCTTCTATTCAAAGAGGAGAGATACGCCCGGATATAATGTTAATCCAGAAGGATCTATCTATTAAAGAATTGATACAATCAGGAATATTGATTATTGAACCAATTCCTTTATTTCTAAAAAGGAATGGACAATTTATTATCTATCAAACCATAAGTATTTCCCTGTTTGATAAGAGTAAAGACCAAACCGAAACTAATAGAAAATGCATAAAAAAAAGAAATGTTGATAAGAGGAATTTCGACAGATCCATTGCACAACATAGCAATATGCTTGTGAATGTAGAAAAAAATTATTATAATTTGCTTGTTCCAGAAAATATTCTATCTCCTAGACGTCGTAGAGAATTGAGAATTCTAATTTGTTTCCATTCCTGGAATTGGAATGCTGTGGATATAAATCCAATATTTTTCAACGAAAACAAGATAAGAAACTGTGAAGAATTTTTGAATAAGGACAAACATCGTAATATGGATACAAATAAATTTCTTAAACTCAAATTGCTTTTTTGGCCCGATTATCGATTAGAAGATTTAGCTTGTATGAATCGATATTGGTTTGATACCAATAATGGAAGTCGTTTCAGTATGTCAAGGATACATATGTATCCACAATTCAGAGTTAGTTAATGATATATTGCCTGTATATTGCATAATGTCCTCGATAGATAAAAAAAAAATGTACCTTGGGTTAATTTTGGTACATATAATGTAATTATATGGATTTAATAGCATATCAATTTTATTTGATTGGCGCTAGGAATAGTAAAGTGAGCGAATGTTCTTAGGTACAAAGAAATAATTCTCTTTCATACATGAAATGTATTATATCTCCTTATATTAAATTTAAATCTAATTTTCTTTCAAACATAAAATTATATTTTGATAGGATAAAAAATATATGAATAAATCTAAGTTTTTGCGTATACCAGATTAATAATGACTAGCATTATTATAATATAATTATTATTATTCCTGATCGGTAAAAAAAAAATAAAAAATGGATGTTGAAAAATTTTTTTATGGTCAAAAATTCATTAATATCGGTTATTCCACAGGAAGAAAAAGAGGAAAACAAAGGGTCTGTTGAATTTCAAGTATTCAATTTCACTAATAAGATACGGAGACTTACTTCGCATTTAGAATTTCACAAAAAAGACTTTTTATCACAAAGGGGTCTACGAAGAATTCTGGGAAAACGTCAACGCTTGCTGGCTTATTTGTCAAAGAAAAGTAGAATACGTTATAAGAAATTAATTAGTAATTTGGATATTCGTGAACTAAAAACTCGTTAATTTTAATATTTGTTTGAATTTTTTCTTAGTTGTTATTATATATTTTTTTAGAAACCTCAATTGAAAAATTCATGGAATAATGAATTAGGGAATAAAAGATATGACTGTACCCGCCACAAGAAAAGATCTCATGATAGTCAATATGGGTCCTCACCACCCATCAATGCATGGTGTTCTTCGACTAATTGTTACTCTCGACGGTGAAGATGTTATTGACTGTGAACCTATATTGGGCTATTTACATAGAGGGATGGAGAAAATAGCAGAAAACCGAACAATTATCCAATATCTGCCTTATGTAACACGTTGGGATTATTTAGCTACTATGTTCACAGAAGCAATAACGGTAAATGCACCAGAACAACTGGGAAATGTTCAAGTACCTCAAAGGGCCAGCTATATCAGAGTAATTATGCTGGAGCTAAGCCGTATAGCTTCTCATTTGTTATGGCTTGGACCTTTTATGGCGGATATCGGTGCGCAGACTCCCTTTTTCTATATTTTCAGAGAGAGGGAATTGCTATATGATCTATTCGAAGCTGCCACAGGTATGCGAATGATGCATAATTATTTCCGTATCGGAGGAGTAGCTGCCGATCTACCTCATGGCTGGATAGATAAATGTTTGGATTTCTGCGATTATTTTTTAACCGGAGTTGTTGAGTATCAAAAACTTATTACACAGAATCCCATTTTTTTGGAACGAGTTGAAGGAGTGGGCGTTGTTGGCGGAGAAGAAGCAATAAATTGGGGTTTATCCGGACCAATGTTACGAGCTTCTGGGATACAATGGGATCTTCGCAAAATTGATCATTATGAATGCTACAATGAATTTGATTGGGAAGTTCAGTGGCAAAAAGAAGGAGATTCGTTAGCTCGTTATTTAGTGCGAATTGGCGAAATGAGGGAATCCGTAAAAATTATTCAACAGGCTCTAGAAGGAATTCCAGGAGGACCCTATGAAAATTTAGAAGTTCGGCGCTTTGCTAGAACAAAAAATTCCGAATGGAATGATTTTGAATATAGATTTATTAGTAAAAAACCTTCACCTAATTTTGAATTGTCGAAACAAGAACTTTATGTAAGAGTAGAAGCCCCGAAGGGAGAATTAGGGGTTTATTTGATAGGAGATAATAGTGTTTTCCCTTGGAGATGGAAAATTCGTCCACCCGGTTTCATCAATTTGCAAATTCTTCCTCAACTAATTAAAAGAATGAAATTGGCTGATATCATGACGATATTAGGTAGTATAGATATCATTATGGGAGAAGTTGATCGTTGAAATGATAATTGGCACAGAAGAAGTACAAGCTATCAATTCCTTTTATAAATTGGAATCCTTAAAAGAAATCTATGGACTTATCTGGCTGTTTGTCCCCGCTTTGACCCTTATATTGGGAATAACAATAGGGGTACTGGTAATTGTATGGTTAGAAAGAGAAATATCTGCAGCGATCCAACAACGTATTGGGCCTGAATATGCGGGCCCGTTGGGGATTCTTCAAGCTCTAGCAGATGGGACTAAACTACTCTTTAAAGAGGACCTACTACCATCTAGGGGAGATATTCGTTTGTTTAGTGTCGGACCGTTTATAGCGGTCATATCAATCCTACTAAGTTATTTAGTAATTCCTTTTGGGTATCGACTTGTTTTAGCCGATCTCCGTATAGGCGTTTCTTTATGGATATCCATTTCCAGTATTGCTCCTATTGGTCTTCTTATATCAGGATATGGATCGAATAATAAATATTCCTTTTCGGGTGGTCTACGAGCTGCTGCTCAATCTATTAGTTATGAAATACCATTAACTCTATGTGTATTATCCATATCTCTACGTGTGAGTCGTTGGAACATGAATTTTGACCCTTCCTAGAAATTAAATAAAGGAAGGTAAATGTAATGTATTGAATAAATATCTTCTTTTTTTTTTTCATCATTTCATTACATTCAGATGGATGAGTTAAACTAGATAGTTATATGAGTGAAACAAAACAACTTAGAAATTTGTAGTAAAAAGATAAAATCTCATTCCTTATATACAAGAATAAAGTAAAACTAAACATAAGCAGTGAAAACTGTTTATCCCGAGATTTAAATTCTTTGATTAGTTATCATATCTTGAAGCGGGTGCAAAAGATCCGCGTTATGGAGTTTACACAGCGAGGGATCAATCAAAAATCAGTGAATCGTTAGGAACACCAAGGTACACAAAGGATTAGTAATGGAAATAATGTCCGGTATAAAAAAAAAGAGGCATTTCTACATAAACGAATCATAATAGGGGCTTTAAGTTGGTAGAAACGATCAAGCAGTACTTCCCCACGATTTCGATCTAGAGTATGCTCCTATTCACTGAATAAAGAAATGACTATCAAGAACGAATTAATCCTTTATTTTATTTATTTATTTTTTAGTAAGAGTAAAGAGTACTCTCGTCTGAGAAAGAGAAAGAAGAACAGGAGCAAAAAAAAAGAATACAATAATAGAATGGAAAAAAAGATCCTTTTCTTTATTTTTTCCCATATAATATATAATATACATACATGTGTCATTCCATTCTTCTTATTGATGATTCATGAACTGGTGCCTAATTCTTTCTATCTATTGAGTGATATAATGAGTATTTTATTGAAGGATAAAACTATTACCAAACTAAGATTCATTATAATTATAAGGGATGAGATCAATTCGGAAGCGCCCCTTTTATTATTCTAGCAAACAGAATTGCGTTGGTCTAATTTGTGGGACTTTCCAATGTTTTTTTATTGTATCCACCCTCCAAGAAAAGGAAAGGATACCAATAATATCAAACAGGTCCTTACATTTATTTTCGGCCATAGAGGAGCCGTATGAGGTGAAAATCTCATGTACGGTTTTGAAATAGTGATGGAAACAGTGATGTTCTTATCAACTATGATTATCTAACAGTTCAAGTACAGTCGATATAGTTGAGGCACAGTCAAAATATGGTTTTGAGGGGTGGAATCTGTGGCGGCAACCTATAGGTTTTATTGTTTTTCTAATTTCTTCTCTAGCAGAATGTGAAAGATTACCTTTTGATTTACCAGAAGCAGAGGAGGAATTAGTAGCAGGTTATCAAACCGAATATTCAGGTATCAAATATGGGTTATTTTACGTTGCTTCTTACCTAAATCTATTAGTTTCTTCCGTATTTGTAACAGTTCTTTATTTAGGGGGGTGGAATTTGTTTATTCCGTACATATCTATTCCTGAACCTTTCGGAATAAATGGAGTCTTTGGAATAACAATTGGTATCTTTATTACATTAGCTAAAGCTTATTTGTTTCTGTTCATCTCTATCGCAACAAGATGGACCTTACCTAGGATGAGAATGGACCAGTTGTTAAATCTTGGATGGAAATTTCTTTTACCTATTTCTCTGGGTAATCTATTATTGACAACTTCTTTCCAACTTGTTTCACTATAAATAACAGAATACAATAATGATATTCTATACTCATAACCTCCCTTAAACAAGAGAAAAAAATAGATTCATCGATATCTACAATATGTTTCCTATGGTGACTGGGTTCTTGAATTATGGTCAACAAACAATACGAGCCGCAAGGTACATTGGTCAAAGTTTCATAATTACCTTATCCCACACAAATCGTTTACCTATAACTACTCAATATCCTTATGAAAAATCGATCACCTCAGAACGTTTCCGCGGTCGAATACATTTCGAATTTGATAAATGTATTGCTTGCGAAGTCTGCGTTCGTGTATGCCCCATAGATCTACCCGTTGTTGATTGGAGATTTGAAAAAGATATAAAAAAGAAACAATTGCTTAATTATAGTATTGATTTCGGTGTCTGTATATTTTGTGGTAACTGTGTCGAATATTGTCCAACAAATTGTTTATCAATGACTGAAGAATATGAACTTTCCACTTATGATCGTCACGAATTGAATTATAATCAAATTGCTTTAGGTCGGCTACCAATATCAATAATTGGAGATTACACAATTCAAACCGTTAGAAATTCAACTCAAATCAAAATATACAAAGATAAATCCCTCGATTCAAGAACGATTACCAATTAGTAAGGTCTTGTTTTTCTAATTTGATAGAAAAGATACTTTTTTTTGTTCGTCAGTAACTATAAATTATAAATTAAGTAACTAGAAATAATGACTATTATTTGTGAAGAATCACTCTTTGATTAAAACTTATAATCCATTTTTCGTGATGATTTCGAAATTAAAAATTTAAACTACTCTTTTCTTTCTAGGATAAAAAAAGTAGGATTGGTCCAATAACTTTATCTATATCTATATTAATCTATACTACATTAGGAACGTATCATATACAAGAAAAAGGGTGTAACCCCTTTTCCCTTCCTAATGGGCTATTTAGTAAGATCATGAAATCGTTAGACTTATTTATCTCTTATTGTATACATAATGGATTTATCTGGACCAATACATGATATTCTTGTAGTATTTCTGGGATCCGTTCTTATACTGGGGGGTCTGGGAGTAGTATTATTTACCAATCCAATTTATTCTGCCTTTTCGTTGGGATTGGTTCTTGTTTGTATATCCTTATTATATATTCCATCAAATTCCTATTTTGTAGCTGCTGCACAACTCCTTATTTATGTGGGAGCCATAAATGTATTAATCATATTTGCTGTAATGTTCATGAATGGTTCAGAATATTCCAATGATTCTCGTCTTTGGACCGTCGGAGATGGGATCACTTTATTGGTTTGTATAAGTATTCTTTTTTCACTAATTACTACTATCCTAGATACATCATGGTACGGAATTCTTTGGACTACAAAATCAAACCAGATTCTAGAACAGGACCTAATAATTAACGTTCAACAAATTGGGATTCATTTATCAACGGATTTTTATCTTCCGTTTGAACTCATTTCTATAATTCTTTTAGTTTCTTTAATAGGTGCAATTACTATGGCTCGTCAATAATAAATACTTAGAATTTTAAAAAGGTCTAAGAATTCGAAATTTTCAATCAAATAAAAAAAGAATCAAATTTTTAGTTAAATCTATTGCCAATACCTTTCTTTTTTATTGAATTGTTCTATTCTAGTCAATCGAATCAGTCAAATTATTGTTTATATTTAAATGAATCGAGATTGATGAGGAGTTAGTTGATGATGTTCGAGCATGTACTTTTTTTTAGTATCCATTTATTTTCTATTGGTATCTATGGATTAATCACAAGTCGAAACATGGTTAGAGCACTTATGTGTCTTGAACTTATACTAAATTCGGTTAATATAAATCTCGTAACATTTTCTGATTTATTTGATAGTCGCCAATTAAAAGGAGACATTTTCTCAATCTTTGTCATAGCTATTGCAGCGGCGGAAGCGGCTATTGGGCTAGCTATTGTTTCGTCGATCCATCATAACATAAAATCAACTCATATCAATCAATCGAATTTGTTGAATAATTAGTCATAATCATTCATTATATAAATAAAGACATATAGTTATTTATTGAAATTCCATTACTATTAAATATTGTATTATTGACCTATTTGAATTCATATATGCGATTCGTATTACTTTGATTGTTGAAACGGGAATCAAAGTCTCTTGGCACTTTCTCATAAACAGATTTAGAAATAAAATATATTGAAAAAAAAAGTGGATATAAATCACTGATTCGTCTGGTGTCTACAATATAAATATATAATTTATTTACTACTTATTTTGCCATACCAGATCGAAATTTTTTATGTTAAAAACTGGAATTTATAGTTTCAATGTCACATTCAGTAAAAATTTATGATACATGTATAGGGTGTACTCAATGTGTACGAGCCTGTCCCACAGATGTACTGGAAATGATACCTTGGGACGGATGTAAGGCTAAGCAAATTGCTTCCGCGCCAAGAACTGAGGATTGTGTGGGTTGTAAGAGATGTGAGTCCGCTTGCCCAACAGATTTTTTAAGTGTCCGCGTTTATTTATGGCATGAAACAACTCGAAGCATGGGTCTATCTTATTGATTGATACGTTACAAAAACTCCACTCGAATCATTTGATTCCTCTTTACCGACAAAAGCCCGTACTATACTATATAAATAATATAATATTTTTCCGAGCACGGGCTTTTCTGGTCAAAGCGTATCTTGTCTTTATCACGAGTTATTTTCCTTGGTTAACAATACTTGTTGTTTTGCCGATATTCGCGGGTTCTTCCATTTTTTTTCTCCCTCATAAGGGGAATAAGGTGTTTCGGTGGTATACTTTATGTATATGCTTATTAGAGCTCCTTCTAACGACTTATGCATTCTGTTACCATTTTCAATTGGACGATCCATTAATCCAACTGGAAGAAGATTTTCAATGGATAAATCTTTTAAATTTTCACTGGAGATTGGGAATCGATGGACTTTCCGTAGGACCTATTTTACTGACAGGATTTATCACCACTTTAGCTACTTTAGCGGCTTGGCCGGTTACTCGAAATTCACGATTGTTCTATTTTCTGATGTTAGCAATGTACAGCGGTCAAATAGGATTATTTTCTTCTAGAGACCTTTTACTTTTTTTCATTATGTGGGAATTCGAATTAATTCCCGTTTACTTACTTTTATCCATGTGGGGGGGAAAGAAACGTCTGTATTCGGCTACAAAGTTTATTTTGTACACTGCGGGAGGTTCTATTTTTCTCTTAATAGGAGTTCCAGGTATGGGTTTATATGGTTCCAATGAGCCGACATTAGATTTTGAAAGATTAGCTAATCAATCATATCCTGTAGTATTGGAAATACTATTCTATTTTGGTTTCCTTATTGTTTATGCTGTCAAATTGCCAATTATACCCCTACATACATGGTTACCAGATACCCATGGCGAGGCACATTACAGTACATGTATGCTTCTAGCTGGAATCTTATTAAAAATGGGAGCCTATGGATTGATCCGGATCAATATGGAATTATTTCCCCACGCTCATTCTATATTTTCTCCCTGGTTTGTGATAGTGGGAACAACGCAAATAATATATGCAGCTTCAACTTCTTTCGGTCAACGCAATTTAAAAAAGAGAATAGCCTATTCCTCCGTATCTCACATGGGTTTCACAATTATAGGAATTGGTTCTATAACCGGCATGGGACTAAATGGAGCCATTTTACAAATACTTTCTCATGGATTTATTGGTGCTGCACTTTTTTTCTTGGCGGGAACGAGTTGTGATAGAATACGTCTTGTTTATCTCGACCAAATAGGGGGGATATCTATACAAATGCCAAAAATATTTACCATGTTCGGCAGCTTCTCAATGGCTTCTCTTGCATTGCCAGGAATGAGTGGTTTTGTTGCGGAATTAGTAGTTTTTTTTGGAATAATTACCAGCTCAAAATATCTTTTAATGCCAAAAGTGCTAATTACTTTTGTAATAGCAATGGGAATGATATTAACTCCTATTTATCTTTTATCTATGTTACGTCAGATGTTCTATGGATACAAGCTATTCGATGTTCAAAATTCTAAATTTTTCGATTCTGGACCACGAGAACTCTTTATTTCTATCTGTATCTTTCTACCCGTAATAGGGATTGGCATTTATCCTGATTTCGCTCTCTTGTTATCAGTTGATAAGGTACAAACTATCCTATCTAATTATTTTTATAGATAGTTTTCATTACTCAAACAGAAAGTCTTAGAATTCTTTGAATTGAATATTTTTAAAACCATTCGATATACCATGCAAAAGAAAAAAATGAAATGAATTAGAATTGGAATGAGATGCCTCTCGACTTTTTGATAACCATTTGACTCAAACGGTTATCAAAAAGTAGCACAAACTTTCGTTATATATGAGTACGAGACAATCTTCTTATGTATTCTTCGTGTAGTTTATTCAATTCGAAATTATGTTAATGTGAATGAACCATAACTATGTAGACCTATTCCTAATAGATTGATCCCAAAATAGCATATCCAAATTATAAGAAATCCTATAGAAGCCACAAGTGCCGAATTCATATCTTGTAAATTTTTATTTGTTCTAGTATGTGAATAAATCGCGAATATGGTCCAAGTAATAAATGCCCAAGTTTCCTTGGGATCCCAATTCCAATAAGATCCCCATGTATCATTAGCCCATACTGCTCCAGAAAGAATGCCTATGGTTAAAAAAGTAAACCCTAAACTAATGGTACGAGAACTCCAATAATCCAAACGCCGAGTCAATTGATAGTTGTAATAATTTCGAAATGAAAGAAAGGAAGCGTTTTTAAAAACACCTCCTTTTTCATTCAAGTATTCGATCTCGCTAAATAAAACTGACTTTATTAATAAATAATTGCCCTTACAAAAGATATCGATGCTTTTTCTAAATGTAATAACTATAAGAGCGACTGATAACAATGATCCGCATAAAAGAGCTGCGTAGCTCAATAACATCATACTTACGTGCATCATTAACCATTGAGATTGTAGAGCAGGTACTAATATTGCAGATTGATGCATTTCGGTTAAAAGACCTGATGTGGCGAAACCTTGCATAAAAATAGCACTGGGTGCCGTTATTGTGCTTAAATCATTTTTACGGTTCCCTATCTTAATCTTGGAAATAATATGAATAATGGAAAAACTCCACGAAAGGAAAATTAATGATTCGTATAAATTACTTAATGGGAAATGCCCCGAATAAATCCAACGAATAACTAATAAGCCTGTTATAGATAAAAATGTAGCTATCATCCCTTTTTCCGACGAATCACATAATCCTATGTTTTCGTGGAATAATAGGGTCATCAAATGAATCGTAAACACCATTAAAATGATCGAAAAAGAGATATGAGTTAATATATGTTCTAAAGTCACAAATATCATAAAAAGAAGGGAGCCCTATTACAGAATTTTAATTAAGAATTAAATACATTATAAGATCCATTATGTCTCTTTTAGAGGATGCCGCCACTCGGACTCGAACCGAGATGCTCTAGCACTGCTTCCTAAGAGCAGCGTGTCTACCGATTTCACCATGGCGGCTTACTAAAAATATTAATAAATAATAGTCAATTCATGTTGACTTGTCGAGATTCAAGGATTCAATATAGTTTAGGAAACTTTAGAATCGACGAATAAACCTAAAAATTTATATGTGAATTTTTCATAATAACCTTAGTTAGTATCCGACGTAGGGTTCAGTTTTAACAATAAACTTTCACATACTAGAAACTATCCCAAAACAGCAGGAAATCAATAATGTTGTTCTCAATCGAGATATAAAATTCAAAATTATTTTCTTTTTGTCTTTTTTGCTTATGATTCCATAGATCCAAACAAAAAAAGATTGATTGTATCAAAAAAATAGGTTTTATATATATATAAAATTTAATCACTAAATCCAAGGAATTTTTCTAATGATTTTCATACCTTAGTCTCATTTCGATACCTTCGTATTATCAAGTATTAATACTCTTCCTTGTGTCCATAATTTATGATACCATATTGAATAAATTCAATTAGGTTTTTGGCTAGATATATAAAAAAGAGTTTCAATGTCTATCAATTCCCCTTTCCAACTAGAAATGGGAATTGATAGACATAGTTAATGCGAATCATTCATTTTTAATGAAAAAATTTCAGTTCTTCATGGTATGTAAAATTATTCCAAGACTTTATTGCTTGTTTGTTGCACAAAAAAACTCTTTGAATGCCCTGTGGAAATCGATTTAGCTAAAGAAAGAGCTTTTACTGCATTTAAATATCCCTTCTTCTTCCAAATATTTTTACGAATACGTTTTTTTGATATAGAAGTACGTTTTTTTGGAACCGCCATTCAAAAAGGAGTACTCATTTTTCTCATTGTATGTGAAAGACATGTATTGTTCAAAATGGATTATTCTTTTTCGTCATTATACATACTTATCCCGCATATAATATATGTTATAACATAAAAAATACAAACACATATACGTTTCTCCCATATGGAGGGGGAAAAAAATAGAATATGAAACTAAAAAAAAATTCATTAGAACATTAGAATTAAGTACTGTTTTTGGTAGAATTTCTTTTCCTTACTATACTATATAATGATAATGCGGTTATAAATATAAATCATCAGAATATGCATAGTACTAGAATGATGAAAAATTGAGTATTTTGTAGTAGTATTTTATACTAGTAAAAAACCTTTACTTAGGTATTTTGTCATATCAGATATTTGAATGAATATTTAAAATATCTGAGAAAAAGTAAAAAAAAAATTAAGAAAAAATTGTTTTTTTATGGAACATACATATCAATATGCATTGATAATACCCTTTATTCCACTTCCAGTTACTATGTCAATAGGATTTGGACTTCTGCTTATTCCTACAGCAACAAAAAATCTTCGTCGTATGTGGGCTTTTCTTAGCATTTTACTGCTAAGTATAACTATGGCGTTTTCGGCCAATTTGTCTATTCAGCAAATAAATGGAAGTTTTATTTATCAATATCTATGGTCTTGGACCATCAATAACGATTTTTCCTTAGAATTCGGATACGTGATCGATCCACTTACTTCTATTATGTCAATACTAATTACTACTGTGGGAATTATGGTTCTTATTTATAGTGACAATTATATGTCCCACGATCAAGGATATTTGAGATTTTTTGCTTATATGAGTTTTTCCAATACTTCCATGCTGGGATTAGTTACTAGCTCTAATTTGATACAAATTTATATTTTTTGGGAACTTGTGGGAATGTGTTCGTATTTATTAATAGGTTTTTGGTTTACACGTCCGATTGCAGCAAGCGCTTGCCAAAAAGCTTTTGTAACTAATCGTGTAGGGGATTTTGGTTTATTATTAGGAATTTTAGGTTTCTACTGGATAACAGGCAGTTTCGAATTTCGGGATTTGTTCGAAATAGTTAATAACTTAGTTCATAATAATGAGGTCAATTCTTTATTTGCTACTTTGTGTGCCTGTTTATTATTCGTCGGCGCAATCGCGAAATCTGCACAATTTCCCCTTCACGTATGGTTACCTGATGCCATGGAGGGACCCACCCCCATTTCGGCTCTTATACACGCTGCGACGATGGTCGCAGCGGGAATTTTTCTTGTAGCTCGGCTTCTTCCTCTTTTCATAGTCATACCTTATATAATGAATCTAATTTCTTTAATAGGCGTAATAACAGTACTATTAGGAGCTACTTTAGCTCTTGCTCAAGGAGACATAAAAAAAAGTTTAGCCTACTCTACAATGTCTCAATTGGGTTATATTATGTTAGCTCTAGGTATAGGTTCTTATAGAGCTGCTTTATTTCATTTGATCACTCATGCCTATTCTAAAGCTTTATTATTTTTGGGATCCGGATCTATTATTCATTCAATGGAACCCATTGTTGGATATTCGCCAGAGAAAAGTCAGAATATGGTTCTTATGGGCGGTTTAACGAGGTATGTTCCAATTACAAGAATTACTTTTTTATTAGGTACACTTTCTCTTTGTGGTATTCCACCTCTTGCTTGTTTTTGGTCCAAAGATGAAATTATTAATGATAGTTGGTTGTATTCACCCATTTTAGCAATAATAGCTTCTTTCACAGTGGGATTAACCGCATTTTATATGTTTCGGATGTATTTACTTACTTTTGATGGATATTTGCGTGTTAATTTTCAAAATTATAGTAGCACTAAAAACAGCTCGTCCTATTCAATATCTATATGGGGAAAAGAACCGCCTAAAACAGTCAATAGAAATTTACTTTTATCCACAATGAATAATAAAGTCTCTCTTTTTTCAAAGGATACATATAAAATTGATAATAATGTAAGAAAGCCAATGCGATATTTTAGTACTCATTTTGGAAAAAAATATCCTTCTATGTATCCTCATGAATCGGACAATACTATGCTATTTTCTCTAGTC